TGGTCTGAGTAAGATAGGACTTATTTGAAATTAATTGAATGAATAATTCATAAAAAGAAAGCCTTCTGTGGTATTCCATATATTTTGTAGTTCCTTACCGTGTTAATTCCCAATTATTGGGAATTGAGATTCCTAAGCAATACGAATTAATAGTAATATTTCGGGATAGATATTACCTCCCCTTTTCCCTTTTCAAATAAATTAAATTGAAATGATTGAAGTTTTTCTATTTGGAATTGTCTTAGGTCTAATTCCTATTACTTTGGCTGGATTATTCGTAACCGCATATTTACAATACAGGCGTGGTGATCAGTTGGACCTTTGATTAATATTAATTCACATCTCTTTTTTTAACTGACCTCCTCCTTTCTTTAATTTCATTTTTTTGGGGGTCAAAGGTCAAATTCAGATTGCTGTATTTCAGTTCAGTGAAATTTTCGATCTAACAAGACAAGAGCAGAATCACGCTCTGTAGGATTTGAACCTACGACATTGGGTTTTGGAGACCCACGTTCTACCGAACTGAACTAAGAGCGCTTTCTTACCACAACGGAAAAGACTGTAAAGAAGGGGATTCTTTTTTTTATATAGTATAGAACCCCCCAAAAAATTTCAACCCAAATAAATACTTCTTGCATATGTATACTATCATAAAATTGAAAATTATGTATTATGTATGTCCAAATTGAATCGCTCTAAAATGGATCTCTGGTTACTGCTTCGAGGAACAATAATAGGTAGGGATGACAGGATTTGAACCCGTGACATTTTGTACCCAAAACAAACGCGCTACCAAGCTGCGCTACATCCCTTTCAACTGGTCTACAGTATCATTGTAGAAAATCCCCGTCTTGTTTTCCACATCCTTATTTTATTTCCATTTCCTTCCTTTCTATGCAAAATGTATCTTGCCATTTCTTCCTCTTGGTCTCATATCATATAACATATAATAATAAATTAATATTTTTCTCGGGAATTCTCAGGCGCAAAGGGACCCGTTTTTTTGCTTTAAGAAAAAGAAAATCTTCTCTACCGAATCATTGCACATGTCAAGTTGAATTTTTGATTCCACACACAAATACAGGTGGTCTTTAACTACATATACATCTCTTACCATAATGTATTACAATATGGAATATAAAAAAAAGAAGGAGGATTCTCAATGCGAGATTTTAAAACATATCTTTCCGTGGCCCCGGTACTAAGTACTCTCTGGTTCGGGTCTTTAGCAGGTTTATTGATAGAAATCAATCGTTTCTTCCCAGATGCGTTGACATTTCCTTTTTTTTCATTCTAGTTATTGATATGGAAAGGGGTGAAGAAGATTAGAGATAGAGTCAAATATTTGTGACTAATCTCTCTTTCCCGTCTTTTTTTTTTTCGAATTAGATAGATTGAATACGGGGGTAAAGAGAAAGAAAAAAGTGGATTCAACCTCAGTTAAATTCGGGTTAAGGCTCAAATTAAATTAAGAATCAAATTAATAATAGAGTTAAAAGAAAACAAAAGGGAAATGTGACTAGAATAAGAGTATCATGCAATACAAGATACTTAAATGTGTACTGCGATTAGAAATCGCTTTCGAAATTGTTGTATTACTTATTATTTACTATATTAATTGCAACAAAATTTCATAATTTGATTTTGAGTTGTTAGCCACTTCTATTTTTTCGTCCCTTTTCCTTTCTTCTTATTTGCGTCGGATCGGAAAATAGAAACGTTGGGTGAATCAAAAACCCAAAGGAGGTTCATGGCAAAGGGTAAAGACGTTCGAGTAAGGGTTATTTTGGAATGTACCGGTTGTGTTCGAAACGGTGTTAATAAGGAATCAACGGGTATTTCCAGATATATTACTCAAAAGAATCGACACAATACACCTAGTCGATTGGAATTGAGAAAATTCTGTCCGTATTGTTTCAAACATACAATTCATGGGGAGATAAAGAAATAGATATAGATCGAACCTAGTGCTTGGGTGTCACCCTTTCAAGGAACATGAAAAAAATTTAGATATATATTTCTATTATTTCATATATTGAAATAAAAACAACTAAATAAATATAGACAAACCCAATCCTATGAATTTCTTCTATAATTTTTTTTTTTGATTTGATCGAAATAGTATTTTAGGGATAAGGAATAAACAAATTATGGATAAATCCAAGCGACTCTTTCTTAAATCCAAGCGATCTTTTCGTAGGCGTTTGCCCCCGATCCAATCGGGGGATCGAATTGATTATAGAAACATGAGTTTAATTAGTCGATTTATTAGTGAACAAGGAAAAATATTATCTAGACGGGTGAATAGATTAACCTTAAAAGAACAACGATTAATTACTATTGCTATAAAACAAGCTCGTATTTTATCTTCGTTACCTTTTCTTAATAATGAGAAACAATTTGAAAGAAGGGAGTCAACCACCAGAACTCCCGGTTTTAGGAACAGAAAAAAATAGGCTTACTTTTCAATTGAATCAAAATTCTAATCCGAACTCAAAAACAGATGGACGTTTTGTTCAAAAAATCCGAGAATCATTCGTGTCGTAAGAAAAAAAAAGAATCGGGTAAGAGGAATAAATTTTTTTATCGGGCGTGTTCGCTCATTTTGACGACTTTATCATATTATCAGATTTTATCATACTAATTTCTACTCTACCTTCCCGGAGTTCATTCTCCAGAGAATTCCATTTCAAAAAGTTTGGCGGATTCCTTCCAATCCCCTTATTTTATGATCTCGTTGGAAATCATATAAAGACAATTCCTATTTGATATAGCTATTTGTGCGAGGATTTTACGATTAAGAAGCAACTGCCCCTTATACAGATTGTGTATTAATCTACTATAAATATAGGATGCCCCCGCCCCGCGAATTACTGCATTTATTCGAGTGATCCACAAACGACGAAAATCCCTTTTTTTCCTATCTCTATCACGATGCGCCGAAACCAAAGCTCTTATTTTCTGTTGAATAATTGTTCGAGTAAGTCTTGAATGAGCCCCGCGAAAACTGGATGCAAATAAACGCATTTTTGTTCTACGTCTCCGAGCTATATATCCTCGTCTAATTCTGGTCATTGAGTAAATGAAACTTTAATGAATAACTAATTGATTTCCTTTCTTTCAGTTATTCTTTTCCCCCTTCCTAGTCTATTAATAACAAAACGGATTCTTCCAATTTATAAAATAAAAATTCCAATGGCTTTTGCTACTATAACCTTCCCTACCACGCTTTTTTCCTTTTTTCTAGGCATTGGAAAAATAAAAATAGAAATAGCTAAAGAAATTGTGGGTTCCATCGTCTCTATGGTTACTTCTTAAACGGTGAGGTCTTCTCTATACACCGGAGCCCTTTCCTTCATTTTATTGGTAACTTGTACAGTTACCACTCTTTGGCTCTACCCATGAATTTTCCAGTAATGGGTCTTTCATAATGAGATATACCTTATACAGTAACGGTATTTAATTATGAAGATTGGTTGGGTAGCTGACCTTGTGAGTCCGTTCTTCTAAACATAATATTTCTACTTTTTTAAATAGGATTTCCCCCGCTTAATGGGTAACTATTTGTTACCAATGGGGAATTCTTTCTCATCTTAAATTGAAAATTCAGGTGATTTAATTTGCACCAATTGAAACCATAAATTTCATACACAATAGAAAGATATGATAGATCCATCTTTTTTAGATAGTGAATGGAGTTCTTCCATTCTATCCGATTCAACGGTACTGATCATTGATACTGGAAAAATTGTTTTTTCTTTTGTTTTGTCTCAGTCCATGATTTAAACGAGTCGCACATACACCCTCGTACATGTTCCTCGACGCTGAGGGCATCCCCCAAGAGCGGGGGATTTCGTGACGTTTCTGATTGGCTGTCTTGGGTTTCTAATAAGTTGTTTAATAGTTGGCATGCTGAATTATACATTATGGGCTGGTTTAGATTGATCCTAACCGGATGATTATGGATTTATCCGATTTCAATATATTAATACAATATTAAACCCTTAATTAAGTAATTAAGAAGTAAGAAGATAAAATCTTAAATCGTATATTTGCACGAAGCTATTTTTTATCCAACCGCTACAAAATCAACAATTCCATGAGCTTGGGCTTCTGTTGCTGACATAAAAGTATCCCTTTCCATGTCTTCGGATACAGCCCATAAGGGCTTGCCTGTTCTTTGTACATAAACCCTTGTAAGGATTTCGCGCAGTTTCAGTAGTTCTTCCGCTTCCAGGATAAGTTCGGACGTTTGTGCCTCATAAAAACCGGCAGCAGGTTGATGGATCATTACCCTGATCATATAATATAACACAATCAAAGGTTCCTGTATCTCGCACGAGGAGGCAAGGCGAAGAGATAAAGAATAAAATAAGAAAAAGATAGAATTGAACAACCGTACGGGCATTTTTTTCACATTGCATACGGCTCCACAATGGAATTTTTTTACCTTTCATCGAAGAAAGAGAAAATGTGGGATCTATTATACCCAGATCGGTAAATGATCCAATTACCACCCTTCTTTTTTTTTCGGAGGAGTTCAAAAATACTATGATGGCCCCGTTGCTTTAATATATTTATTTCGTCTGTGATTCAGCAATCCCAAAGTTTCTTTTTTTTTTTTTCGTACTCTTTCATAACATAAATGTTGTTAATAACCTGCCGGTGTGAAAAAAGTTTGTGACGCTGAAATCGACCTACGATAGGTAAGATAAAATCGGAAATACCCTTCCTTTATCTCATACTACTCTTTCGATACATAATCTAATATTTTGAAAAACAATAAAAAATTTGCATATCGAATTCGAAGTGCCATGCTAATATTACTTAATATTAATAATTCATATGGCGAAGGCATAGTCTTCTTTTTTCTCTTAAATAAAAAACCCATTGGCGCCAAGCGTGAGGGAATGCTAGACGTTTGGTAATTGCTCCTCCGACCAGGATAAAAGACCCCATTGAGGCGGCTAATCCCATGCATATTGTCTGTATATCTGGTCGCACAAATTGCATAGTATCATAAATGGCTATTCCAGGTATTACCCATCCGCCGGGAGAGTTTATAAGCAAATACAGATCCTTGGTCTCACTCTCCGAACTGAGATATACAAAAAGACCAATAAGTTGATTCGAAACATTGCTATCAATCGCTTGGCCTAAAAAAATTAATCTTTCTCGATAAAGTCGGTTGATTCGGATAAAATTGTATCCCTTAGGAGCCGTACGGGCACCTTTTGATGCATACGGTTCAACAAAACTAAAACTTGCGAAAAAAAATCAATGTGTAGCTTCCAGCCCTCTTTCTTTTTTTATAGCGGACTCCTTTTAATGAAGGAAGGGGCTTCTCTTTCATTTTTGAAGAACGATGCGTTTGGCCGGTTTTCCTATAATATTAGAATATAAAAAACAGTTTTATCGCACTAACTTTTCATTGATGTATTTTTTCATCGAGATCCAATCCAAAAATCACGATGCCATTTTCTTGTTCCTGAATGGGCTTCTTCCATTTTTTTAGGTTTATGCTCTACTCCGAGTAAGGATCCGCCCGATTTTGATTTGCACATATAGGACAAATGACCCCAATACCACGTCTTTGTTTTTTTTTTTTCATTTTTTCTCAATTTTGCAATTCATTTCTTTTATGTCTTCCGCCAAATATTCGACGTATCCATTATATTTATTATTCGATTGATTAACTGTTTGGGATCAGTGCTATTTAATAATTTCTTTCTAAATAGAGTTGTTTATGATATCTATAAGTCCTAATAATAGATATATTACCAATTGGGTTTTTCTAAACGGAGCCTGGATACTTAATTTTATTGGTCCAGCCAAGTCGACCATAAATTATTTCAATTGCTAATATTAATCTGGATACCTCTTCACAAAACGGATCTAATTGCATTTCATTGCACTTGATGATTCAATCGCTTTTTTGGGGGCGAAAGAGAGGATATCTCGATCGGGGGAGAGAATGGGGAAATCCCATATGACCCAATATATCTGACAGGGCGCACTATATGTCAATCCAAGTTGGATTTCGCTCTCCGGGAGTTCGAAAAGGAACTTTTGGAACACCAATAGGCATAAACTGAAAGAAAAAAGAATTAAGTACTCTATTTCACTTTGATGTGGAAACGTAATAATGGTTTTATTATTTTAATAATATTAGCTTTATCGTCATATTTTCTACATAGATAGAATAAGTTCATAAAATAAAGGAAAACAAAGAAAGTTTTTACGAATAGGTACTTTGAATGATGACGAAATATGGATGCATGCGCTCTTCGAAAAGGGAATAAACCCCCATTGCGTATTGGTACTTATCGAGTATAGAATAGATCTGCTTCTCTTTTTTCCTATGAAACAAATTGTTCTATTTTTACTAAAAGAATAGAACAAATAGTAACCCTTTTTCCGAGATAATCCACTGAAAAAAAAGGGGGTCCATAGCATAGTTTTTTCAATGCAATAAAGTTACATAGTGTCTATTTTTTGTTGATAAAGGGGTATTACCATGGGTTTGCCTTGGTATCGTGTTCATACTGTCGTATTGAATGATCCCGGTCGTTTGCTTTCTGTTCATATAATGCATACAGCTCTGGTTGCTGGTTGGGCCGGTTCAATGGCTCTATATGAATTAGCAGTTTTTGATCCCTCCGACCCTGTTCTCGATCCAATGTGGAGACAAGGTATGTTCGTTATACCCTTCATGACTCGTTTAGGAATAACCAATTCATGGGGCGGTTGGAGTATTACAGGAGGGACGATAACGAATCCGGGGGTTTGGAGTTACGAAGGTGTAGCCGGGGCGCATATTGTGTTCTCTGGCTTGTGCTTCTTGGCAGCTATCTGGCATTGGGTGTATTGGGATCTAGAAATATTTGGTGATGAACGCACAGGAAAACCTTCTTTGGATTTGCCTAAGATCTTTGGAATTCATTTATTTCTCTCAGGAGTGGCTTGCTTTGGCTTTGGCGCATTTCATGTAACAGGATTGTATGGTCCTGGAATATGGGTGTCCGACCCATATGGACTAACTGGAAAGGTACAATCTGTAAATCCCGCGTGGGGTGTGGAAGGTTTTGATCCCTTTGTTCCAGGAGGAATAGCCTCTCATCATATTGCAGCAGGGACATTGGGCATATTAGCAGGCTTATTCCATCTTAGTGTCCGCCCGCCCCAACGTCTATATAAAGGATTACGTATGGGCAATATTGAAACCGTTCTTTCCAGCAGTATCGCTGCTGTCTTTTTTGCAGCTTTTGTTGTTGCTGGAACTATGTGGTATGGCTCAGCAACTACTCCTATCGAATTATTTGGTCCCACCCGTTATCAATGGGATCAGGGATACTTTCAGCAAGAAATATATCGAAGAGTTAGCGCTGGACTAGCCGAAAATCAAAGTTTATCAGAGGCTTGGTCTAAAATTCCTGAAAAATTAACTTTTTATGATTACATCGGAAATAATCCAGCGAAAGGGGGATTATTCAGAGCGGGTTCAATGGATAACGGAGATGGAATAGCTGTCGGGTGGTTAGGACATCCTATCTTTAGAGATAAAGAAGGGCGTGAACTTTTTGTACGTCGCATGCCTACTTTTTTTGAAACATTTCCAGTTGTTTTGGTAGACGGAGATGGAATTGTTAGAGCCGATGTTCCCTTTAGAAGGGCAGAATCGAAGTATAGTGTCGAACAAGTAGGCGTAACCGTTGAGTTCTATGGTGGCGAACTGAACGGAGTGAGTTATAGTGATCCTGCGACTGTGAAAAAATATGCTAGACGTGCCCAATTGGGTGAAATTTTTGAATTAGATCGTGCTACTTTGAAATCCGATGGTGTTTTTCGTAGCAGTCCAAGAGGTTGGTTTACTTTTGGACATGCTTCCTTTGCTCTGCTCTTCTTCTTCGGGCACATTTGGCATGGTGCTAGAACCTTATTCAGAGATGTTTTTGCTGGTATTGACCCAGATTTGGATGCTCAAGTGGAATTTGGAGCATTCCAAAAACTTGGAGATCCAACTACAAGAAGACAAGTAGTCTGATGCAGCATTGCTCTGTTATTTTTCGCTTCTCACTTCTATTTTCTCTTTGTGATTTTACATAGGATACTGAAAAAGTCTGGATTTAAATCTCCGCCCTTTCGCCTTTTCTTTGATTTTTTTTTCTTTAATCGGGGAGATGATCCCCAATAAACAGGTATGGAAGCTATAATTGTAAACCGCGATCAAATTTATGGAAGCATTGGTTTATACATTCCTCTTAGTCTCGACTCTAGGGATCATTTTTTTCGCTATCTTTTTTCGCGAACCACCTAAAGTTCCAACTAAAAAATGAAATGATTTTTCATTATCTGAATTGAAGTAATGAGCCTCCCAACATTGGGAGGCTCGTTACTTCAACTAGTCCCCGTGCTCTTCGAACGGGTCTCTTAGTTGTTGAGAGGGTTGCCCAAAAGCAGTATATAAGGCGTACCCAGTAAAACTTACAAGTAATCCAGATATAGAGATGGCGACTAGGGTTGCTGTTTCCATTATTATATAATTTCAAGACCACAATGGATCTATGATAAGATTGTTTATTTACAACGGAATGGTATACAAAGTCAACAGATCTCAATGAATACAAAATAGGATTTATGGCTGCACAAACTGTTGAGGGTAGTTCTAGATCTGGTCCAAGACGGACGTCTGTAGGGGCTTTATTGAAACCATTGAATTCGGAATATGGTAAAGTAGCTCCTGGATGGGGAACTACTCCTTTGATGGGTGTCGCAATGGCTCTATTTGCGGTATTCCTATCTATTATTTTGGAGATTTATAATTCTTCCGTTTTACTGGACGGAATTTCACTGAATTAGATTTATAAGAACCCTAGCTTTTAAATAAAAATACAAAAAACGATGCATTTAGGCCTCGGCTTTTTATTTGATCTTATTCTTTTTTGGTAGTTCGACCGCGAAATTTTTGTGTTTCTGTATTTCCGGAATATGAGTGTGTGACTTGTTATAATTGATCCTATTGAGAGTACAGAGAGTGGGTCTGTCGTCTTGATAGAGATGGTTTTACCCCGTCGGATATTTATTCTAGTATCTGGAGCACGGAATATATGAAATATATCACGAAGTATTTGAACTATGATTCATACTTAATATTCAGACCTCGTGGCCGGATTCCTCAAATTTTTCCAAAGAAAAAGTTTTCAATTGAAAGAGTTTTCTTCTTTTAAATTCCCGTTTCTGCTTTGATTTTGCTCAAAGAACAAACTTTTCTTTCTAGTTTTAGTCATTCTATCGATTCTACTCGTTGAATAAATGATGATCCAACGGTTCTTACTCAGGGAATCCTTGACTTAGCTTGAAGGTTTTATTGAATCATCGTGGTTCTAGTATGAATTTAAGGTTTCAATTGATTCCTAGGGTCTTAACAAGAAAATTCCTATCAATAATAAAGAAAACAAAAGTAAAGCTACATTACATACAAATTAAAATAACAGATGAAAGAAAAAAATAGGGAAATAGAAGATTCAAGAGGCCTGGAACGATCAACAGAAAGACAAGTGAGCCTACTTGATTTTTTGACATTCTAATTATAACAAAAAAAAAAAGAGCTTTCTTACTTTTACCCTTTCATATTTTTAGCGAAAATTGAATCAAAAGATTAAGAAGTTTCCAATTTTCTATTCCATACCTATTTTAACCTGTTTTTGGTTTTTTTTGTTTGAGCTGTACGAGATGAAATTCTCATATACGGTTCTCAGAGGGGGAGTCCCCTTGGTTTACCTATCTCAATAAAGTCTACGATTGGTTCGAAGAGCGTCTCGAGATTCAGGCGATTGCAGATGATATAACTAGTAAATACGTTCCTCCTCATGTCAACATATTTTATTGTCTAGGAGGAATTACGCTTACTTGTTTTTTAGTACAAGTCGCTACAGGGTTTGCTATGACTTTTTACTACCGTCCGACCGTTACGGAGGCTTTTGCTTCTGTTCAATACATA